TCCACTGAACAAGGGTTACTATTTGTTCTATTCTATTGGTAATAATGAAACAATTCTATTCGTAGGAACAAAGAGAAGCAGATTTATTCTATACCCGATAAGTATCAATACGCAATGGGTGGTTGATACCATTTTCTATCAGTAAATGTGTCCTTCCTTATTCCTCATTAGAAGGCCCTATTCGTCAAAATTTTCCTTTATTTCTTCTTTTGTCTTTCTTTATGAATTTTGCTAATCTATGGATAAAATAAATACGATAAAACCAATATTATAAAGACAATAAAATAATGTTGTTACGTTTCCACATTAAAGTAAAATATAGTACTTAGTTCTTTTTTCTTTCAATTAATGCCTATTGGTGTTCCAAAAGTACCTTTCCGAAGTCCTGGAGAGGAAGATGCATCTTGGGTTGACGTATAGTGCGACTTGTCAGATATATTGGGTCATATGGGATTTCCCCGTTCTCTCCCCCGATCGAGATATCCTCTGTTTCGCCCAAGAAAGATAAATTGAATCATAAAAAATTTGGAGCGTGAAGCGCAATTAGATCCATTGTTTGGGGGGATTCACATTACTATTATCAATTCGAATAATTTATGGTTGGCTTGGTTGGACTCAAAAATGAAGTATCCAGGCTCCGTTTAGAAAAAACCCAATTGGTAATATATCTATGATTACTACTTGTATCATAAATGATTCCTGTTTGGTATTTGTAAAGAGATCCTATTTGTCAAGCGAGGGAATCTCAAACTAAATACTTGGTGAAAGGTATGAAATGAATTGAAAAAAAAAAAGAAAGTCATAACAAAAAGAAATGGTAATGGGAAGATTTGTCCTATATGTGCAAATCCAAATCGGGCGGATCTTTACCCGGAGTAGAGCATAAACCTAAAAAGATGAAAGAGACCCATTCAGGAACAAGAAAATACCATCGTGATTTGGATTGAATCTCGATGAAACAATACATCAATGAGAAGTTAATTCGATAAGTTTAGTGACTTTTTTTCTATTAATTATAAGGAAGAAAGAAGTTCAAATTCGTCTTTATTGAAAAATCGAAGAAAAAGTCCTTTCATTAGAAGTCAGAAAAAACCTGCTATGAAAAAAGAATAGGAACAAAGAAAGAGGACTTGAATCTATACATTGATTCTTTTTTTTTTCGCAATTATTTTTTGAACCGTATGCGTCAAAAGGTGCATGTACGGTTCCTAAGGGATACAATTTTACCCTAATCAACCGACTTTATCGAGAAAGATTACTTTTTTTAGGCCAAGAAGTTGATAGCGAGATCTCGAATCAACTTATTGGTCTTATGGTATATCTCAGTATCGAGGATGATACCAAAGATCTGTATTTGTTTATAAACTCTCCTGGCGGATGGGTAATACCTGGAGTAGCTATTTACGATACTATGCAATTTGTGCGACCAGATGTCCATACAATATGCATGGGATTAGCCGCATCAATGGGATCTTTTATCTTGGTTGGAGGAGAAATTACCAAACGTCTAGCATTCCCTCACGCTTGGCGCCAATGAGGTTTTTTTTATTTGAGAGAAAAAAGAAGACTATGCCTTCGCCATATGAATATTAAGTAATAATAGCATGGCACTTCGAATTCGATATGCAAAATTTTTGTCTTGTTTTTCTTTTCAAAAGATTCGATTATGTATCGAGAGAGTAGTATGAGATAAAAGGTCTTTCCGATTTCCCTTATCTATCGGGAGTCCAGTTCAGCGTCACAAACTTTTTTGTTTTCACACCGAAGGGCTCTTAACAATATTTATGTTATAAAAAAAGAGGGCGAAAAAAAAAACAAGATTTTTCTTTATTTGATTGGATCAAAAAGAAACTTTGGGATTGCTGAATCAAAGACAAAAAAAAGAATCAATTTAAAAATAGAAAGCAACGGAGCCATCATAGTATTTTTGAACTCCTCTGAAAGGAAGGGTGGCAATTTGATCATTTATCCATCTGGGTCTGATAGATTCTATTTTTCTCTTTCTTCAATGGAAGGTAAGGGTCAATTTTATTGTAGAGCCGTATGCAATGCACAAAAGATAATGCCCGTACGGTTGTTCAATTCTATCTTTTTTTTCCTATTATTTTTTATCTTTCTTTCTTTTCTCTTCGTTTCATCACGCGAGATAGAGAACTGTTATATCATCAGGGTAATGATCCATCAACCTGCTAGTTCTTTTTATGAGGCACAAACGGGAGAATTTATCCTGGAAGCGGAAGAACTGCTGAAACTACGCGAAACCCTCACAAGGGTTTATGTACAAAGAACGGGCAAACCCTTATGGGTTGTATCTGAAGACATGGAAAGAGATGTTTTTATGTCAGCAACAGAAGCCCAAGCTTATGGAATTGTTGATCTTGTAGCAGTTGAATGAAAATAAGATGGATTTTCTAAAAATCCGTGATTTGAGATTTTATCTACGAGTTTAATATTCTATTAAATGGAAATAATTCATAATCATTCGGTTAGGATCAATCTA